ATTATTGAGAGTGAAGATATTATCCATAATGTGACTATTCCACCAAAAAGTTTTCTTTTAGTTCAAAACGATCAATATGTCGAATCCGAACAAGTGATTGCTGAGATTCAGGCGGGAGCATACACTTCGAATTTTAAAGAGAGGGTTCGAAAACATATTTATTCTGATTCTGAGGGAGAAATGCACTGGAGTACTGATGTGTACCATGCACCCGAATTTACATATAGTAATGTCCACCTCTTGCCAAAAACAAGTCATTTATGGATATTATCGGGGGGTTCGCGCAGATCTAATGTAGTTTCCTTTTCACTCCACAAGGATCAAGATCAAATGAATATTCATTCGCTTTCTGTCGAACGGCGAGAGATTTCTGGCCTCGCGCTCTCAGGGAATAATGATCAAGGGAGGCATAAATTTTTGAGTTCTGATTTTTCGGGATTTAATAGAATCATAGGTACTGGTCATTGTAATCTCATCCATCCTGCACTTCTCCACTCCAATTCGGATTTATTGGCAAAAAGGCAAAGAAATCGCTTTCTTATTCCATTCCACTCGATTCAAGAACAAGAGAAAGAGCTAATGCCTCCTTCAGGTATCTCGATTGAAATACCCCTTAGGGGTATTTTCCGTAGAAATAGTATTCTTGCTTATTTCGATGATCCTCAATACAAAAGAAAGAGTTCCGGAATTACTAAATATGGGACTCTGGGGACGCATTCAATCGTTAAAAAAGAGGACTTGATTGAGTATCGAGGACTCAAAAAAATTAAGCCAAACTACCAAATGAAAATAGACCGCCTTTTTTTCATTCCGGAGGAAGTGCATATTTTTCCCGAATCTTCTTACCTAATGGTACGGAATAATAGTATCATTGGAGTAGATACACAAATTGCTTTAAATATAAGAAGCCGAGTGGGTGGATTGGTTCGAGTGGAGAGAAAAAAAGGCGGGCTTGAACTAAAAATATTTTCGGGAGATATCCATTTTCCCGGAGAGATCGATAAGATATCCCGGCACAGTGGCATCCTGATACCGCCCGAAAGTGAAAAAAAAAAACTTAAGGAAGCCACTAAGGAATCAAAAAAATTGAAAAAATGGATCTATGTTCAACGGATCACACCTACCAAGAAAAAGTTTTTTGTTTTGGTGCGACCCGTAGTCACATATGAAATAGCAGACGGTATAAATTTAGCAACACTCTTCCCCCAGGATCCGCTGCGGGAAAAGGATAATATGAAATTTCGAGTTGTCAATTATGTCCTTTATGGGAGGGGCAAAGCTAAAACAGCTCGTGGAATTTCTGATCCAAGTATTCAATTAGTTCGGACGTGTTTAGTGTTGAATTGGGACCAAGACAAAAAAAGTGCTTCCGTCGAAGGGGTTTGTGCTTCCTTTGTTGAAGTACGGACAAATGGTCTGATTCGAGATTTCTTAAGAATCCACTTAGTGGAATCCCATATTTCGTATATCAGAAAAAGGAACCATCTGTCGGGTTCAGGATTTTTTTCTGATAATGGTTCAGCTCGCGCCAATAGCAATCCGTTTTATTCCGTTTTTGGCAAGTCAGGGGTTGAACAATCACTTAGCCAAAATCAAGGAACTATTCGTACGTTGTTGAATAAAAATAAGGAACGCCAATCTTTGATAATTTTGTCATCATCTAATTATTTTCGAATGGGTCCATTGAACGATGTAAAATATCACAATGTGATAAAACAAACAATTCCAATTCAAAAAGATTCTCTAACTCCAATTAGGAGTTCGTTGGGATCCTTAGGAACCGCCCTTCAAATTGCGAATTTTTATTCATTTTACTATTTAATAACTCATAATCATATCTCGGTAACTAAATATTTGCAACTTGACAATTTCAAACAGCCTTTTCAAGTACTTAAATATTATTTAATGGACGAAAACTGGGAAATTTATAATCCTGATACATACAGTAAGATCATTTTGAATCCATTTAATTTGAATTGGCATTTTCCCCATCATAATTATAATTATTGTGAGGAAAGGGACCCGATAATTAGTCTTGGGCAGTTTCTTTGTGAAAATGTATGTATAACCAAAAAGGGACCACACCTAAAATCCGGTCAAGTTTTAATTGTTCAAGTTAACTCTGTAGTAATAAGATCAGCTAAGCCTTATTTGGTTACTCCTGGAGCAACTGTTCATGGGCATTATGGAGAAATCCTTTACGAAGGGGATACATTAATTACATTTATATATGAAAAATCTAGATCCGGTGATATAACGCAGGGTCTTCCAAAAGTAGAACAAGTGTTAGAAGTGCGTTCCCTTGATTCAATATCGATGAACCTGGAAAAGAGAGTTGAGGGTTGGAACGCGCGTATAACAAGAATTCTTGGGATTCCCTGGGGATTCTTGATTGGTGCGCAGCTAACTATAGTGCAAAGTCGTATCTCTTTGGTTAATAAGATCCAAAAGGTTTATCGATCACAGGGGGTGCAGATCCATAATAGGCATATAGAAATTATTGTACGGCAAATAACATCAAAAGTCTTGGTTTCAGAAGATGGAATGTCTAATATTTTTTTACCCGGTGAACTGATCGGATTGGTACGAGCGGAACGAACGGGGCGTGCTTTGGAAGAAGTGATCCGTTATCGAGCTATCTTATTGGGAATAACCAGAGCATCTCTGAATACTCAAAGTTTTATATCCGAAGCGAGTTTTCAAGAAACCACGCGAGTTTTAGCAAAAGCCGCTCTTCGAGGTCGTATCGATTGGTTGAAAGGCCTGAAAGAAAACGTTGTTCTGGGGGGGATAATACCCGTAGGTACCGGATTCAAAGGATTAGTGCACTATTCAAGGCAGCATAACAACATTCTTTTGGAACGACAAAAAAAGAATTTATTCGGGGGGGGAAATGAGAGATATTTTCTTACACTACAAAGAATTAGTCGCCTCTTGCATTTCAACGACTTCCCATGATACATCAGAGCACAATAGCTTAGAGGGTTTAATGAGTCCTAGGAGCGGATTCTTTTAACTATTTGTGATCATTTGATTTCTTAATGGTAAGAAAAGAAGGATAATAATGAATAGAAAGTAATGAATAAGAAAAGAAGGATAATAATGAATAGAAAGTAATGAATGGCCTGGATCGTGTATCAATGGTAAATCTCTGGTCGAAGAGAAGGTTCCCTAGGAACAATTATTTATTTCAAGGCGCCTCGTCTCTTTTTTTTTTTTTAAGAGGAAGTGGGGGAGAAATGGCAAGAAGATATTGGAACATCCAGTTGGAAGAGATGATGGAAGCAGGAATTCATTTTGGTCATGGTACTCGGAAATGGAATCCTAGAATGGCGCCTTATATATCTGCAAAACATAAGGGTATTCATATTCTAAATCTGACTCGAACTGCTCGTTTTTTATCAGAAGCTTGTGATTTAGTTTTTGATGCAGCAAGTAGAGGAAAACAATTCTTAATTGTTGGTACGAAAAATAAAGCAGCTGATTCAGTCGCACGAGCTGCAATAAGGGCTCGGTGTCATTATGTTAATAAAAAATGGCTCGGCGGTATGTTAACGAATTGGTTCACTACAGAAACGAGACTCCACAAGTTCAGGGATTTGCGAACGGAACACAAAAGGGGGGGACTCGATAGTCTTCCCAAAAGGGATGCCGCTATTTTGAAGAGACAATTATCGCGCCTGCAAACGTATCTGGGCGGGATTAAATATATGACGAGGGTACCCGATATTGTAATCATCGTTGATCAGCAAGAAGAATATACGGCTCTTCGAGAATGTATCACTTTGGGAATTCCAACAATTTGTTTAATCGATACAAATTGTGATCCCGATCTCGCAGATATTTCGATTCCAGCAAACGATGACGCTATAGCCTCAATCCGATTAATTCTTAACAAATTAGTAGTCGCAATTTGTGAGGGTCGCTCTAGCTATATACGAAATCCTTGATTAATAATAAGATAAATAAATTATTTTTGTAATTCCATAGATTTATTGGTTGAGTATTATTCCTGAATCATACAGTATTATTCAGGAATCGCACAAAAGAAAAGAGGCAAAAACTGATGGATATTATGTAATTAGCGGACATTCCAAATATACAATTCAAGGAGACAAGTCGAAAATCAGATGGCTGAATCAAAATAATTCCTTTTTAATTTCTAGTTCGGTCAGAGGGCAATATGAATGTTCTATCATGTTCCATCAACACACTAAAGGGGTTATACGATATATCCGGTGTGGAAGTAGGCCAACATTTCTATTGGCAAATAGGTGGGTTCCAAGTCCATGCCCAAGTACTTATTACTTCTTGGGTTGTAATTGCGATCTTATTAGGATCAGCCTTTATAGCCGTTCGGAATCCACAAACCGTTCCGACTGCCAGTCAAAATTTCTTCGAATATGTCCTTGAATTCATTCGAGACGTGAGCAAAACTCAGATTGGAGAAGAATATGGACCATGGGTTCCCTTTATTGGAACTCTGTTTCTTTTTATTTTTGTTTCGAATTGGTCAGGCGCTCTTTTGCCTTGGAAAATCATCGAGTTACCCCATGGGGAGTTAGCCGCACCCACGAATGATATAAATACTACCGTTGCTTTAGCTTTGCTCACGTCAGTAGCCTACTTCTATGCGGGTCTTTCCAAAAAGGGATTAGGTTATTTCCGTAAATACATTCAACCGACTCCAATTCTTTTACCAATTAACATTTTAGAAGATTTCACAAAACCCTTATCGCTTAGTTTTCGGCTTTTCGGGAATATATTAGCCGATGAATTAGTAGTTGTTGTTCTTGTTTCTTTAGTACCTTTAGTGGTTCCTATCCCTGTCATGTTCCTTGGATTATTTACAAGCGGTATTCAAGCTCTTATTTTTGCAACTTTAGCTGCGGCTTATATAGGCGAATCTATGGAGGGACATCATTGACTCGTTTTCGAAATAGTCTTTTTTTTTAGCTTAAAACAAGGCAATGTATGCGTAATTCAAGATAATCCACTTAGGAAACATCCATATCCAAACAGAAATCTACAAATACAGGATATAAGCTCAAGAGCCGTAGAAAAAAATTACGCGATTGGGGAATTATAGAAAAGAGATCTGACGGATCTCTTTTCTATAATTCCCCTTTTGGTCTTATTATATCACGCCCCCTCTTCGCCAATTAATATTCTCTTTATATTGTTTTGCTCATTTTTAGTCATTCAATTCCAATAGCAAATACCAAGAGCGAGAAATTGAATAAAAATTCTTATAGTATCGCATAGTCTCACAAGCGGGTGATTAAAAAAAAGAAAAGAAAGATGCTTTCTAAAACGATTCCCTTTTTAGTTTATTTTAGTCAATTCGGCAATTCAACGATTGACCAAAAGAAAATAGTAATATAAAAAATAATAAATAGCATGCCCATACCTCAGACTGATATTTAGTTCTATGCAATAATTCGACCCAATGAATTCGTCTATTTCGACTGTAGCCATGGTGGATAACGAAAAATCAAAAGAATAAAAACTAATTCTAAAAAAAAAATAGATTGATAAAAAATAGAGTGATTAGACGAGTGGGCATAATTCGGTATATGGAATCAAATGCCTACTCTTGCGTATTTTTTTCTTTTGAAATTGAAAAAGGGCTCTAGAATATGATTGACTTTAAGATACGAATACTTTGAATCTAAGATATGAATATTTGGTTTACGTTCTGGAAGAAAGACATGTATATGGGATATTAGATATTGCTAGTTATATATGAACTAAAGATATATCTAATCCACCTGTGGGACTATTGTGAATTTTGATAGGGATTCCAATAGAAATTATTCGATTTCGTCTTTGCTTTGCCTGAAAATTGACTCAATAAAAATGAAGAGATGAAATAAATAAAACGAACGAAGAATTCAAAAAACGGTTATGAAAAAAGAAATGGAAGAACAAAAGCCGTATGGATTCACAAAAATCCTGTGTTGTGCCTTTGGAGCAGAACGAAAAAAGAGATATCGAAATAGTTTTGATAGTTCAATAATAATATTATATTATTAGTACTCCAATTTGCAGTTCTTAGTTCCTTCGCCTGGGTGAATCCTAGTGACGAAATAATTAAGTCATAATTCATTGGACGATTGTATCATTAACGATTTCTTTAGTTTTTCTTTATTTTAGTGCGAGGACCTTATCATGAATCCACTGATTTCTGCCGCTTCCGTTATTGCTGCCGGGTTGGCTGTTGGGCTTGCTTCTATTGGACCTGGAGTTGGTCAAGGTACTGCTGCGGGTCAAGCAGTAGAAGGGATCGCGAGACAACCCGAGGCGGAGGGAAAAATACGAGGTACTTTATTGCTTAGTCTGGCTTTTATGGAAGCTTTAACAATTTATGGACTGGTTGTAGCATTAGCACTTTTATTTGCTAATCCTTTTGTTTAATCCTAGAAATAGGAAAGGAAATTTACGTATTTTTTTTTCTTATTTATTCTATCCATGTTTCTGGCTTTTTTGAATTCTATCAAGATTTAATTCCTACAATTGGACAGACTGATTTGAGGACGAGGAATTAGGATAAGCATACCAATTCGCCTTTTATTTCCTTTTCTTAGTCTCTTTATCTTAGTCTAAAGGAAACCCTCTTTTTCAGGGATTTTGCAACAAAGCAGGGGTTTTGCAATTGTCAGGAGTCCCGGTCCCTAATACTAATTAAGTATCCTTCTTATCGGGAATCCCCAATTGCCAATTCAAAGAAATCATTTCGAAATCGAATTTTTGATTCTGCTTCGAAATAGGTAAATTACTAAACAAACAAATAAAGTAAATAAATATATAAATATTACGTAGAAAAAAAAAAGAACACTGTTCTTTTTTTTAGTCGATCTAAAAGAGGAGATCATATGAAAAATGTAACCGATTCTTTCGTTTCTTTGGTTCACTGGCCATTCGCCGGGAGTTTCGGGCTTAATACCGATATTTTAGCAACAAATCCAATAAATCTAAGTGTAGTGCTTGGTGTATTGATCTTTTTTGGAAAGGGAGTGTGTGCGAGTTGTTTATTTCAAGAATAGGCTGGACCTAACCAGCTGCACTTTTTTTTTCGTTATAACTAGGAACAAAGGGAAAGGGTGCATGATTCCGCGAATTACTTCTGAATAAATTGCAAATCATATTGAAGAACCATAGCATTTCGTGATTTGTTGGTAAATAAATTTTGATTCTCTATCAACCAAACCAATAATATGGGACCATTAACATGGTTAAAGCTAAAGTTTGAAGTCCAGATACAGCACGCACGGTACTCTTTCGACTACTATGTTTTACTATAGAATAGAAGAATTGAAATGCTTTCAAAATTACTAATTAAGAATAATAGTTGGAATTTTTTTTTTTTCGATATAAAACACTCATATTGATAAAAAGATTGAGCCTTTTATTGGTATTGGAAAAAAAAAATAGGTATTTCAACCAACCCTTTTTTATGCTGAATCGATGACCTATGTATCAAGTACGAAGCATTCTTTG